TTTATCACCTGTGTCTACTATTTAGGCAGAATGCCGTCGCCTATTGTCACTAAGAAACTGAAAGAAACCTCAGAAACGGAAGAAAGGGGAGAAAGAAAGGAAGAAAGCGATGTAGAAACAACTTACGAAACGAAGAAGACTAAACAGGAACAAGAGGGATCCACCAAAGAAGACAAAAATAGCCCAGTTTACGAAGATTCTTATCTTGATACCCATCAAGATAATTGGGAATTGGGAAAACTTCAAGAAGATCAAAATGAAAGGAAAATTTTCTGGATTGAAAAACCTCTTTTAACTTTTCTTTTCGATTATAAACGATGGAACCGCCCGTTGAGATATATAAAAAATGATCAATTGGAAAATGCTGTACGAAACGAAATGTCACAATATTTTTTTTATACATGCACAAGCGATGGAAAACAAACAATATCTTTTACATATCCACCCAGCTTATCGACTTTTTCAGAAATGATAGAACAGAAAATTTCTTTGTACACGACAACACCAGAAAGACTATCCCGTGAAGACCTATATAATTATTGGGTTTATACCAATGAAAAAAAAAAAAACAACTTGAGCAATGAATTCATAAGTCGAATACAAATTCTAGAAAAAGAAAAGGGGTTTTTTGCTTTAGATATGCTAGAAAAAAGCGCCAGATTATGCGATGATGAGAATGAACAAGAATACTTGCCCCAAAAGTATGATCCTTTTTTGAGCGGACCCTTTCGAGGAAAAATGGAAGAAGAAGAAATAGAAGAAAAAGAAGAAGAGGAAAAAGAAGAAGAAGAGGAAAAAGAAGAAGAAGATTCACGTGCAATCATTAATAATTTAATCACTTCAACAGCAGATTCCGTAAAAATGTTTTGGATCAATAAAATCCACGGTCTATTTCCTAATGATTCTCGAGAATTTGAACATCAAACGAATACGTTTGACTTTCAAAGGGAATCCGTATTTCATTGGATTGGGAATTTTTTAACCTCAATTGATGAATTCTCTTTTGAATACATGCAAGAAACTGATTCAGAAAATAAAGCAAAGTCTTTGACATTTGTATTCGATATAATTACAAATGATCCAAACGATCTAACAACCATTGAAATGGAAAAGGAATCTATTGGAATGGAAGAAATCGATAAAGAGGTTTCTTGCTGGTCATACCAATTGACAGAGGATTTGGACGAAGAGGATTTGGAAGAAGAGGGTTTGGAAGAAGAGGATTTGGAAGAAGAGGGTTTGGAAGAAGAGGATTTGGAAGAAGAGGATTTGGAAGAAGAAGAGGATTTGGAAGAAGAAGAGGAAAAAGAAGAGGAAGAAGAACCGAAGGAAGACCCTGAAATTCGTTCAAGAAAAGGCAAACGCGTTGTAATTTATACTGATAAGGATAAAAATACTAAGAGTAGTGCTATTACTAGTAATACTAGTAATAATGGTAAAGAAAATGGTAAAGAAGATGGTAAAGAAGATGGGGAGGAGATTGCTTTGCTACGTTATTCACAACAATCAGATTTTCGTCGGGGTATAATCGCAGGATCCATGCGTGCTCAAAGACGTAAAATAGTTTTTTGGGAAATGTTTCAAGCAAATGTGCATTCTCCACTTTTTTTGGATCGAATAGACAAAACATTTTTTTTTTCGTTTTTTGATATCTCTGAAATAGTGAATCTTTTTTTTCGGAATTGGGTAGGGGAACCCCGAGAAAAACAAATTTCTTATTTTAATGAGGAGGAGGCAAAAGAAAATGAGAAAACAAACGGAGAGAAAGAAGAGGAAAATGAACGAATCGCAATATCAGAAGCTTGGGATACTTTTATATTTACTCAAGCAATAAGAGGTTCAATGTTAGTAACCCAATCTTTTCTTAGAAAATATGTTATATTACCCTTATTGATAATAGTGAAAAATATTGGTCGTATTTTATTGTTGCAATTCCCTGAGTGGTACGAAGATTTTAAGGACTGGAATAGAGAAATGCATGTGAAATGTACCTATAATGGTGTTCAATTATCAGAAACAGAATTTCCCCAAAATTGGTTAACAGACGGTATTCAGATAAAGATTCTATTTCCCTTTTGTCTGAAACCTTGGCGAGGATCTAAGGTACGATCTCCTCATAGAGATCAGCAAATGAAAAAAAAAGAAAATTTTTGTTTTTTAACAATCTGGGGAAGAGAAGCAGAACTACCCTTTGGGGCTGCCCGAAAACGACCTTCTTTTTTTGAACCCATTTTTAAAGAACTCGAAAAAAAAATGAGAAAAGTTAGAAAGCAATTTTTAAAAGTTAGAAAGATTTTCAAAGAAAGGTTTCTACAAGTTTCAAAAGAAAAAACAAAACGCATCGCAAAAATAGTTCTACTTAGAAACCTAATAATGAAAAAACTTGCAAAAATAAACTCCATTTTTGTTTTCTTATTTCTATTTTGGGAGGGAAAGATATATGAACCGAATGAAAACGGAAAAGATTCCAAAACAAATAATCAAATTATCCGCGAATCCACTGTTCAAATCCAATCTATGAATTGGGTAAATGCAAATTATTCACTTATAGAAATAGAAACAAAAAGGAAAGATCTTATGAATAAGACAATCACAATTAAGACCCAAATAGAAAGAATTGCAAAAGACAAGAAAAAAATAGTTCAAACTTGTGATGATAAAAGATCGGAATCACAAAAATATATTTGGCGAATATTCAAAAGAAATAATATCCGACTAATACGTAAATCCTATTCTTTTATGAAATCCTTCATTGAAAAAATATACAGAAATATATTACTATGTACTATTAAGATTCCCAGGGTCAATGCAAAATTTTTATTGGAATCAAAAAAAAAAATGAGCAAGAAATTAATTTACAACGATGAAATAAATCAAAGCAGAATTGAGAAAACAAATCCAAATAAAATGAACTTTATTTTGGCTATAAAAAAGTTGTTCTCTAATACCAATATTAGTAATAATAATTCTACTATTTATTGTGACTTATCCTCTTTGTCTCAAGCATATGTATTTTACAAATTATCACAAAACCGATTACTTAACAACTATCACTTGAAATCTGTACTTCAATATCACAGCACCCGCCCCTTTCTTAGGGATAGAATCAAAGATTATTGTACGACACGAGGAATATTTGATTCCAAATCAAGGCCTAATAAGAAAATTTATAAGTCTGGAATGAATAATTGGTTAAGGGGACATTCTCAATACAATTTCTCTCAGACCAAGTGGTCTCACTTAGTACCGAAGAAGTGGCGAAATAGAGTCAACCAACGTCGTACGATTCAAACGAAAAACTCAACAAAATGGAATTTACATAAAAAAGAAAAAGACCAATTATTTCATTACATGAAAAAAAATTCCTATGCAATGGATTCATTGATGAGTCAAAAAGCAAAATGGAAAAAATATTACAGATATGATCTTTTATCATATAAATATATAAATTATGGGGATAGAAAAGACTCATATTTTTATGGATCAACATTACAAGTAGAGGACAAAAGGATTCCATATAATTTGAATATACTGAAACCCAAATCATTTTACGGATTGATAAGTATAGCTATTAATGATTATCTAGAAAAGAAATCTATTATTGATACGGACAAAAATTGGGATAGAAAATTTTTGGATTGTAGAGTTCTCCATTTTTTTCTTAGAAAAAATATCGATATTGAGACCCGGGCCAATACGCATATCGACAACAAGATTCATCAAAATGTCAAAACTACAAATTCAAAAAAATGGGAAAAAAGATCTGTTTTCAATTGGATGGGAATGAATCAAGAAAGGACATATCATACCATGTCCAATTGGAATATTTTAAATTCCAATCTAGAACCTTGGTTTTTCCCAGAATTTATGCTACTTTTTGATGCGTATAAGATTCAACCTAAAAAATGGATCGTACCAATCAAATTACTTCTTTTTCATTTGGATGGGAATGAAAATATCGGTCAAAGTGAAGAGATCGGCGTAAAAAAAAAAAAAAACGAGCTTTATTTGTTCCTGACAAAATATTTTCTTTTTCAATTAAGATGGGGAGATTCCTTGAGTCAAATAATTTTGGATAATATCAAGGTATATTGTCTTCTACTTAGACTGGAAGATACAAGGGAAATTACTATATCCTCAATTCAAAGAGCAGAAATGGATCTAGATATAATGACGATTCCAAAAAATTTCACTTTAGTAGAATTACTAAAAAGGAGACTCTTTTTTATCGAACCAATGCGTATATCTATGAAAAGGGATGGAAAATATATTATATATCAAACCATAGGTATTTCATTGGCTGATAAGAATAAGCACCAAACTCATAGAAAATACAGAAAAAAAAATGAATATGTCGATAAGAAGAATTTAGATCGATTCATTTTACGACACAGCAATATGCTTGCGAATAGAAAAAAAAATCATTATGATTTCCTTGTTCCCGAAAATATTCTATCTCAAAGACGTCGTAGAGAATTGAGAATTCTATTTTTTTTCAATTTCCGAAATTGGCATATTGGTGTTGGGGAGAAAAATCCAATATTTTACAACCAAAAGAACATAAAAAACTGTGGGCAATTTTGGGATGAGGAAACACACCTTAATACAAATGCAAATCAATTTATGAAATTCCAATTGTTTTTTTGGCCCAACTATCGGTTAGAGGATTTAGCTTGTATGAACCGTTATTGGTTTGATACCAATAACGGCAGTCATTTTAGTATGTCAAGAATACATATGTATCCACGATTCATAATTAGTTAAATTCAATTAGAAATTCAATTAGTTAATACTGTATTTCCTATATATAACATGGCATACTAGAATTTGGAATTTGGGTTTGGTAGATAAAAAAAGCCGAAAGATATATGCCTATGCTATGTTACATTCTAGTTCTGCTACATGAAACCGATTTCATTACGTATTAATTTTGTGAATACATAAACTATCATTCCTTTCTATCCAACTCAAATTTGCAATTTTGATTTGGATAAAATAAATACAAGAAATGTATATCAAGAAATAAAAATTATTTGTGTACTGTACTAGATTTAAATAACTGGTATAATAATTATTATTATTTTTCCTGATCGGTAAAATCCACGGAAAAGAAAAAAATAGAAAAATTTGTTTTTTATGGTCAAAAATGCACTCATCTCGGCTATTTCACAAGAAAAAGAAAAAAATTGTGGATCTGTTGAATTTCAAGTATTCAGTTTCACCGATAAGATACGGAGACTTACTGCACATTTGGAATTACATAAAAGAGATTTTTTATCGCAAAGGGGTCTACGAAAAATTCTGGGAAAACGTCAACGACTGCTGGATTATTTGTCAAAGAAAAATAGAGTACGTTATAAGAAATTAATTGGTCAGTTAGGTATTCGAGAGTCAAAAACTCGTTAATTTAAAGATTGGTTTGAATTTTTTTTCTTTAGTTATTCTTTAGTTAATAGTAATTATTATATTAGTATTAGATTTTTAGATTTTGAAGAATCTCATTTTGAAAAATTCATGGAATAATGAATTAAGGAAGAAAAGATATGACTGTACCGGCTACAAGAAAAGATCTTATGGTAGTTAATATGGGTCCTCACCACCCATCAATGCACGGTGTTCTTCGACTGATCGTTACTCTTGACGGTGAAGATGTTATTGACTGTGAACCTATATTGGGTTATTTACACAGAGGAATGGAAAAAATAGCGGAAAATCGAACAATTATACAATATTTGCCTTATGTAACACGGTGGGATTATTTAGCCACTATGTTCACAGAAGCAATAACAGTAAATGCACCAGAACGATTGGAAAGTGTTCAAGTACCTAAAAGAGCCAGTCACATTAGAGTCATTATGCTGGAACTGAGTCGTATAGCTTCTCATCTGTTATGGCTTGGGCCCTTTATGGCGGATATTGGAGCACAGACTCCCTTTTTCTATATTTTCAGAGAAAGGGAATTGTTATATGATCTATTCGAAGCCGCCACAGGTATGCGAATGATGCATAATTATTTCCGTATCGGGGGAGTCGCTGCTGATCTACCTTATGGTTGGATAGATAAATGTTTTGATTTCTGCGATTATTCTTTAACAGAAATTTTTGAATATCAAAAACTTATTACGCGGAATCCTATTTTTTTGGAACGAGTTGAAAGCGTAGGGATTATTGGTGGAGAGGAAGCAATAAATTGGGGTTTATCGGGACCGATGTTACGCGCTTCTGGAATACAATGGGATCTTCGTAAAGGTGATCGTTATGAGTGTTACAATAAATTCGATTGGGAAGTTCAATGGCAAAAAGAGGGAGATTCCCTAGCTCGTTATTTAGTACGAATCGGTGAAATGAAAGAATCCATAAAAATTATTCAACAGGCTCTAGAAGGGATTCCTGGGGGGCCCTATGAAAATTTAGAAGTTCGACGCTTTGATAGAGCAAAAAATTCTGAATGGAATAATTTTGAATATAGATTTATTACTAAAAAACTTTCACCCAATTTTGAATTGTCGAAACAAGAACTTTATGCGAGAGTAGAAGCCCCAAAAGGAGAATTAGGAATTTATTTGATAGGAGATAGTAGTGTTTTCCCCTGGAGATGGAAAATTCGTCCGCCCGGTTTCATCAATTTGCAGATTATCCCTCAACTAGTTAAAAGAATGAAATTGGCTGATATCATGACGATATTAGGTAGTATAGATATCATTATGGGAGAAGTTGATCGTTGAAATGATAATTGATATGACAGAAGTACAAGCTATCAATTCTTTTTCTAGATCGGAATCCTTAAAAGAAGTCTATGAACTCATATGGATATTTTTTCCCATTTTTACCCTTATATTGGGAATCATAATAGGGGTACTAGTAATTGTGTGGTTAGAAAGAGAAATATCCGCAGCAATACAACAACGTATTGGGCCTGAATATGCCGGCCCATTGGGAATTCTTCAAGCTCTGGCAGATGGGACAAAATTACTTTTGAAAGAAGACCTCATCCCCTCTAGAGGAGATATTCGTTTGTTTAGCGTGGGACCGTCTATAGTGGTCATATCAATTCTACTAAGTTATTTAGTAATTCCTTTTGGGTATCGCCTTGTTTTAGCCGATCTCAGCATAGGTGTTTTTTTATGGATCTCTATTTCAAGTATTGCTCCTATTGGACTTCTTATGTCAGGATATGGATCGAATAATAAATATTCCTTTTCAGGTGGTCTACGAGCTGCTGCTCAATCTATTAGTTATGAAATACCATTAACTCTTTGCGTGTTATCAATATCTCTACGTGTGATTCGTTGGAACATGATTATTTTCCCTCTTCTCTAGAACTAGAAATAAATAGAAATGAAATTCTAAAATAAATAGAAATTCAAAGTAAAGGGGTTGAATATATTGAATGAATATTTACATTTTTTATTCATCAATGATTAGGATCGATGAGTTAAACTAGATAGTTATATGAGTAAAATAAAACTGTTTCCAAATTTGCAGTAAGAAGATCAAATCTCATTCCCTATGTACAAGAATACAAACATAAGCATAAGCAATGTAAACTGTTTACCCCAAGATTGAGATTCTTTCACTAATTATCATATCTTGAAGCGGGTACAAAAGGATCAACCATATGGGGTTTCTACTACCGTCTTCTATGTATTACCATACCGGAGATCAATCAAAAATCAGTGAACGGTTAGGAACACCAAGGTACACAAAAGATTAGTAATGGAGATAATGTAAGATATAAAAAAAGTATTTTTTGCATAAAACTTTTGAGAAAACGAATCATAATGAGGACTTTAAGTGGGTAGAAATGACCAAGCAGTACTTCCCCACGATTCCGATCTAGAGTATGCTCCTATTCACTGATTAAAGAAATGACTATCAAAAACGAATTAATTCTTTATTTATTTGGATTTTCAGAGTACCTCCTTCTCTGAGAAAGAAGAACAGGAATAAAAGAAATGGAATTAATAAAAATGAATAAATAAGAATAAAAAAGATCTCTATTTATTATTTATTTTTCCCATTCATAAGTCATATCTATATATAATATAGAATTCTTATCATTTCATGAATTTTGAATGACTGCCCAATTCTATTTTTTTTTTTTTCTTAACAGAACATATTTATTGATATAACGAGTATTTCATTGAAGGGTTAAGTTATTACCGAACAAAAAGAAATTGCAATTCTATAATGGATAAGATCAATTCGGAAGCACTTTTTTAGCAGACGGAATTTCTTTGGTCTAATTTTGGACTCCCGGGTACATATTTATTCATTCATACCAGGCAATAATACCGAATAAGTCCTTACCTTACATTTATTTGTGGCCATAGAGAAGCCGTATGAAGCTGAGGTCTCATGTACGGTTTTGGAATAGCGATGTGAACAGTGATGTTCTCATCGACTATGATTATCTAACAGTTCAAGTACAGTTGATATAGTTGAGGCACAGTCCCAATATGGTTTTTGGGGATGGAATCTGTGGCGTCAGCCTATAGGGTTTGTAGTTTTTCTAATTTCTTCTCTAGCAGAGTGTGAGAGATTACCCTTTGATTTACCAGAAGCGGAGGAGGAATTAGTAGCGGGTTATCAAACAGAATATTCGGGTATCAAATACGCTTTATTTTACCTTGCTTCTTACCTAAATTTATTAGTTTCTTCATTATTTATAACGGTTCTTTACTTAGGTGGGTGGAATTTTTCTATTCCATACATATCCATTCCTGAACTTTTCGGAATAAATAAAATGGATGGAGTCTTTGGAATGACCGTTGATATCTTTATTACATTAGCTAAAGCTTATTTGTTTCTGTTCATTCCTATCACAGCAAGATGGACTTTACCTAGGATGAGAATGGACCAGCTATTAAATCTTGGATGGAAATTTCTTTTACCTATTTCTCTGGGTAATCTATTATTGACAACTTCTTCGGAACTTGCTTCCCTATAAAAAAAAAAATAAAAAAAAATAGGATAACGAGATTCTAGATCCATAACTTCTCTCAAACAAGAGAAAGAAACATCAATTTATTCATGGATATTTACAATATGTTTCCCATGGTGACCGGGTTCATAAATTATGGTCAACAAACAATACGAGCCGCAAGGTACATTGGTCAAAGTTTCGCAATTACCTTATCCTATACAAATCGTTTACCCGTAACTATTCAATACCCTTATGAAAAATCGATCACATCAGAGTGTTTCCGTGGTCGAATCCACTTCGAATTTGATAAATGTATTGCTTGTGAAGTATGCGTTCGTGTATGTCCCATAGATCTACCCGTTGTTGATTGGAGATTTGAAAAAGATATTAAAAAGAAACAATTGCTTAATTATAGTATTGATTTTGGGGTCTGTATATTTTGTGGTAATTGTGTCGAGTATTGTCCAACAAACTGTTTATCAATGACTGAAGAATATGAACTTTCCACTTATGATCGTCACGAATTGAATTATAATCAAATTGCTTTGGGTCGGTTACCAGTGTCAGTAATTGGAGATTACACAATTCAAACAGTTATGAATTCAACTCCAATTCAAATGGAAAAAGATAAACCCTTTGATTCAAGAACAATTACCAATTACTAAGATTTTATTTCGATATAAAGAACCCAAGCCTCCTTTATTTTGGTTAGTCTGAAACTAAAAATACTAACTATTTTCATTGTTGCGAATGACTCTTTGATTGAAACTGAGAATCTTTTTTTCGTGATGATTTTGAAATAGAAAAGCTATTCTTTTTTCTTTCAGATCAAAAAATTAGGATTCACTAAGAATTTTAATTTTATCTATATTTCCATTAAATACATATATATTAATATTCATTCTATTCAGATTTCATTCATTCCATTTAAAACTTATCATATAAAAGAAAAAAAAAATAAGGGTACCACCTTTCCCTTTCCTGGACTATTTAGTAAGGTCATGCATGAAATATTTCGACTTATTTATCTGTTATACATAATGGATTTACCTGGACCAATACATGATATACTTGTAGTATTTCTGGGATCATTTCTTATATTAGGGGGTTTAGGGGTAGTATTATTTACTAATCCAATTTATTCTGCCTTTTCCTTGGGATTGGTTCTTTTTTGTATATCCTTATTCTATATTCCATCAAACTCCTATTTTGTAGCTGCCGCGCAGCTCCTTATCTATGTGGGAGCCATAAATGTCTTAATTATATTTGCTGTTATGTTCATGAACGGTTCAGAATATTCCAACAATTCCTATCCTTGGACTGTCGGGGAGGGGATCACTTCGCTGGTTTGTACAAGTATTCTTGTTTCACTAATTATTACTATCCCAGATACGTCATGGTACGGAATTATTTGGACTACAAGATCAAACCAGATTATGGAACAGGACCTTATAAGTAACGTGCAACAAATTGGAATTCACTTATCAACAGATTTTTATCTTCCATTTGAACTCATTTCTATAATTCTTTTAGTTTCTTTGATAGGTGCAATTACTATGGCTCGTCAATAAAAAATACTTAGAATTCCAAAAATTCTTAGAATTTGGAATTCTAAATCAAATGAAAAAGGGAGATTTTGCGTTTAATCTACTATCCCTATTTTTTCTGGAATTGTTCGATTCTAGTCAATCAAATCGGTTGAATTGTGTTCATATTGAAATGAATCGAGATTGATGAGGAGTTATCCAATGATGTTGGAATATGTACTTTTTTTGAGTGTCTATTTATTTTCTATCGGTATCTATGGATTGATCACAAGTCGAAACATGGTTAGGGCACTTATGTGTCTTGAGCTTATACTAAATTCGGTTAATATGAATCTCGTAACCTTTTCTGATATATTTGATAGTCGACAATTAAAAGGAGCAATTTTCGCAATCTTTGTTATAGCTATTGCGGCCGCGGAAGCAGCTATTGGGCTAGCTATTGTTTCGTCGATCCACCGTAACAGAAAATCAACTCGTATCAATCAATCGAATTTGTTGAATAATTAATCATAACATAAATAAATCATACATATAAACATATAAATCATATAATCATAATTATCCATCATATAAATAATAAATATAAAAATAGAATAGAATATATATATTATATCTTTATTTATATTTATATGTATAGTAATATATTTCTATATTACTATTGAAATGAAATATTGGAAATATTGATGATCCATTGGTCAATGCGAAGTCAGATGTGTGACTCGTATGATCATAGTTGGTGAGGCAAAAATCAAAGCCCATTGGTCCTTTCTCGTGAACAAATTTAGAAATATATTGATTCTTAAGATTTTTTTTAATAAACCATTGATTCGTCTGGTGTCTACAATATAAATATATATTTTATGATTTATTTACTACTGGTTTGACTTTACCAGATCGAAAATTTTTTATGTGCAAAACTTGAATTTATAGACCCAATGTCACATTCAGTAAAAATTTATGATACATGTATCGGGTGTACTCAATGTGTACGAGCCTGTCCTACAGATGTATTGGAAATGATACCTTGGGACGGGTGTAAAGCTAAGCAAATTGCTTCCGCGCCAAGAACCGAGGACTGCGTAGGTTGTAAAAGATGTGAATCTGCTTGTCCAACAGATTTTTTGAGTGTCCGTGTTTATTTGTGGCATGAAACAACTCGCAGCATGGGTCTAGCTTATTGATACGTTCTAAAAAACTCCACTTGAATCATTTGATTCCTTTTTACCGGCAAAAGCCCGTACTCGAGAAATTATATTATTCCGAGCACGGGTTTTTTGGTCAAAACGTATCTTGTCTTTATCACGAGTTATTTCCCCTGGTTAACAATACTTGTAGTTTTGCCGATATTTGCGGGTTCTTCAATTTTCTTTCTCCCTCATAAGGGGAATAAGGTATTTCGGTGGTATACTATATGCATTTGTTTAATAGAACTTCTTCTAACAACCTATGTGTTCTGTTATCATTTCCAATTGGACGATACATTAATTCAATTGGAAGAGGATTGGAAATGGATAAATATTTGGAATTTTCACTGGAGACTGGGAATCGACGGGCTTTCCATAGGACCTATTTTACTGACAGGATTTATCACTACTTTAGCTACTTTAGCAGCTTGGCCTGTTACTCGAAATTCGAGATTGTTCTATTTCCTGATGTTAGCAATGTACAGTGGTCAAATAGGATTATTTTCTTCTCGAGACCTTTTACTTTTTTTCATCATGTGGGAGTTAGAATTAATTCCTGTTTACTTACTTTTATCCATGTGGGGGGGAAAAAAACGTTTGTACTCGGCTACAAAGTTTATTTTGTACACTGCGGGAGGTTCCATTTTTCTCTTAGTAGGAGTTTTCGGTATGGGTTTATATGGTTCCAATGAACCAACGTTGGATTTTGCAAAATTAGCTAATCGGTCATATCCTGTGACATTGGAAATAATATTCTATTTTGGCTTCCTTATTGCTTATGCTGTCAAATCGCCGATTATACCCTTACATACATGGTTACCGGATACCCACGGAGAAGCACATTACAGTACGTGTATGCTTCTAGCCGGAATCTTATTAAAAATGGGAGCATATGGATTGATTCGGATCAATATGGAACTATTACCGCATGCCCATTCTATATTTTCTCCCTGTTTGGTGATAGTGGGAACAATGCAAATAATCTATGCAGCTCCAACCTCTCTCGGTCAACGCAATTTAAAAAAGAGAATAGCCTATTCCTCCGTATCTCACATGGGTTTCATAATTATAGGAATTGGTTCTATAACCGACATGGGGCTCAATGGAGCCATTTTACAAATACTCTCTCATGGATTTATTGGTGCTGCACTTTTTTTCTTGGTAGGAACGAGTTGTGATAGAACACGTCTTGTTTCTCTTGACGAAATGGGGGGGATATCCATCCCAATGCCAAAAATATTTACCATGTTTAGTAGTTTCTCGATGGCTTCTCTTGCATTGCCAGGAATGAGTGGTTTTGTTGCAGAATCGGTAGTATTTTTTGGAATAGTTACTAGTCCAAAATTTCTTTTCATGCACAAAATGCTAATTACCCTTGTAATGGCATTTGGAATGATATTAACTCCTATTTATTTATTATCTATGTTACGTCAGATGTTCTATGGATACAAACTATTCAAGGTTTCCAATTCCCATTTTTTAGATTCGGGACCACGAGAACTATTTGTTTCGCTCTGTATCTTTCTACCCGTAATAGGGATTGGTATTTATCCTGATTTCGTTCTCTCATTATCAGTTGACAAGATACAAGCTATCCTATCTAATTATTTTCATAGATAGTTTTTTTCATTAATGAGACGCAAAATATTCGTTTTTTTTTTTTTTTATTTAAGTAAGATTTTTCAAAGAATTCCTGGTACAACGCAAAAAAAGAAAGTGAATTAGAATTGGAAGGAGATGTATCCCCAGTTTTTGAGAACCATTCAAATACTTGATTCAAATGGTTCTCAAAAACTCGCACAAGCATTCATTCATTATATATCATTCATTACATGTAGGATGATTTTCTTATGTATTGTATTCCTCATGGAGTTTATTCAATTAGATGTTAATGTGAATGAACCATAACTATGTAGACCTATTCCTAATAGATTGATCCCAAAATAGCATATCCAAATTATAAGAAATCCTATAGAAGCCACAAGTGCCGAATTCGTACCTTGCAAACCTTTATTTGTTCTAGTATGTAAATAAATCGCGAATATGGCCCAAGTAATAAATGCCCAAGTTTCCTTGGGATCCCAATTCCAATAAGATCCCCAGGCCTCGTTAGCCCATACTGCTCCAGAAAGAATACCTATGGTTAAAAAGGTAAACCCTAAACTAATCACACGATAACTCCAATAATCCAAACGCCGAGTTAATTGATATTTGTAATAATTTGGAAATGAAAGAAAAGAAGTGTCTTTTAAAACACTTTCTTTTTCATTCAAGTATTTGATGTTAAAAAAAAAAAAATGACTTAGTTAAGACATTTTTGCTTTTACAAAAAATATCGATGTTTTTTCGAAATGTAATGACTAGAAAAGCGACTGATAATAATGATCCACATAAAAGAGCTGCATAGCTCAATAGCATCATACTTACGTGCATCATTAACCACTGAGATTGTAGAGCAGGTACTAATATTGCCGATTGGTGCATTTCACTTGAAAGACCCGATGTGGCGAAACCTTGGGTAAAAAGGGCACTTGGGGCGGTTATTGCACTTAAATCATTTTTATGATTCCGTATCTTTGGAACCATATGAATAATGGAAAAACTCCACGAGAGGAAGATTAAGGATTCATATAAATTACTTAATGGAAAATGTCTCGAAGAAATCCAACGAGTAATTAATAATCCTGTTATAGAGAAAAAAGCAGCTATCATTCCCTTTTCCGACGAATCTCGTAACCCTATGATTTCGTGGACTACTAATAGGGTTATCAAATGAATCATAATCACAATTGAAATGATTGAAAAAGAGAGGTGAGTTAATATATGTTCTAAAGTCGCAAATATCATAAAAAAGGGGGTCTCATTACAGAATTAAAATCGGGAATTAAATACATTACATTATAAGACCCATTGTGCCTCTTTTAGAGTATGCCGCCACTCGGACTCGAACCGAGATGCTCTAGCACTGCTTCCTAAGAGCAGCGTGTCTACCGATTTCACCATAGCGGCTTACTTGACTTGAAGTAATAATAGTCAATTCGTGTGAAATCGTCTAGGTCTAGATTTAAGGATTCAATATGGTTTAGAAAACATTAGAACTGATGAATAAGAACTTTTGAAATTGGATCTTTGAGTTTTCAAAAATCTTTAGCTTAGTTAGTCTCATCATAGGTTCCGTTTTAAAAAAAATAATAATAATAATCACCCTTTGCGTACCATAGAAATATATAAATATATTTTTTAGTAAGTTCTCCCGGAACGGTGAGAGCTCAAAAGTTTTGTTTTTGGTCGAAATAGAAACTCAGAATTGTATTGTGCTTTTTTTCTATTTTTTTTTTATTTAGTTATTAGTTATTTGGAATCCGTGAAATCAGATAAAGACAATGAAAAAAAAAATCGTAAAAGAAATTTCTTTTCGCAATGAAAAAAAGAAATAAATACGATTTCGTCATATGTATCACAATTTTCTTTTTCCAATAGAAACATAGAATGAAAAAAGATGTTTCTATTGGAAAAAGAAAAGTAATAAAAACCATTTCACAAATGAAATAAATAGTAAATAAATAGATTCTAAAATCTAAAAAAAAAAAAAAAAATACCTGGAACCAGTAGACATAGAATTCTTTTTCTACATATCATAGCAGCTAGTTCTAACCAATCTTGAGGAGTTAAATACATCCGTTAATAGGAACTATTCCAAAATTCTATGTTCTTTAAGCCATGTAATTTCAGGTTATTCCGAGATTTTATTACTTGTTTGTCGTTGTCGCACAAAAAAACTTTTGGAATCCCCGGTAGAAACTGACTTTGCTAAAGAAAAAGCTTTTATTGCAGCTAAATATCCCTTTTTCTTCCAAATATTTCTACGAATACGTTTTTTTGAGATAGAAGTACGCTTTTTTGGAACTGCCATTCAAAAAACTAAAAAGAATTACTTATTTTTATTGTTGTATGTGAAAGACATGTATTGCTCAAAATAGATCATTCTTTTTAGTTTAGTCATTTTCTATATTTCATTTCATCAATAATAGTTTTTCATAAATACAATCCAATCAATATAAATATATATAACAAATATTATAATTATATATATATGCATGTCACATAATATATAACACTGGAAAAAAAAAATAGGAGAAGGGAAAATAATTGGAATAAGGTATTTTTAGAACTATTAGTTCTAATTGAAGAAATTCATAGTGACATGTCCATAAGGGAAGTTCAAACTTAAACTACAACTAGTACTTAAATATGTTAAACAAAACATTCCATTCCCTTAGAAGAATAACTTCCATTTTTTTTTAGTTTTTTTTTCAGTTCTATATGAAGTAGTAAGGAGTATTAGAATTATAATTTGATACTTTCTGATTCGATTGATTGAAATCCAATCAGTTCCAAAATGAATAAAATGAATTAGATAATTACTACAAATAAATTCATTATACTATAATAACAATAACTAGAATCAAATAACTAGGCCTTTTTTTTTTAGTCGATTTCTTGATCCATACTATAATCCATATATTGTATTGTTTTGGTATAATAACCCCCTTTTACTATACTATATGGTATGGTTCAAAATTGCCAGAATAGAATGGTAGTATGGTCATAAAATAATTTGCAATTCCATATTCCCCATTTTCATAAATATCTTTCGTTTTTCTTTTTTTATTTGTTAATAAAACGAAAACGAATAACTCAGTAATTATTATTACCTAGCTATTGGTTGGTCAAATGATATGACCAACCAATTAGAATCTTTTGAATTGGAATGTTTCCAATATTTGAGAAAAGTCAGAATAATGAAAAGTCCAAATATTGGAGTTTTTTCATATCTTTTTTTATTTTTTTTTTTTTTTTTGAAAGAAAAAAAAAAAAAAAATAAAAATGGGTGAATCGGAAATAATGAAATAAATGAAAAAAAAAAGGCAAATTGGTTTTTTTTATGGAACATACATATAAATATGCATGGATAATACCCTTTCTTCCATTTCCAGTTACTTTTTTAATAGGATTGGGACTTCTGCTTATTCCGACAGCAACAAAAAATATTCGTCGTATGTGGGCTTTTCCGAGTGTTTTGATGTTAAGTATAGCTATGGCGTTTTCGGTTAATTTAGCTATTCAACAAATAAATGGAAATTTTATTTATCAATATCTATGGTCTTGGACCATCAATAATGATTTTTCTTTAGAGTTCGGACACTTAATCGATCCACTTACTTCTATTATGTCAATATTAATTACTACTGTTGGAATCATGGTTCTTATTTATAGTGACAATTATATGTCTCACGATCAAGGATATTTGAGATTTTTTGCTTATATGAGTTTTTTCAATACTTCTATGTTGGGATTAGTTACCAGTTCTAACTTGATACAAATTTATATTTTTTGGGAACTTGTAGGAATGTGTTCGTATTTATTAATAGGTTTTTGGTTCACACGACCAATTGCAGCAAGTGCTTGCCAAAAAGCTTTTGTAACCAATCGTATAGGGGATTTTGGTTTATTATTAGGAATTTTAGGATTTTATTGGATAACTGGTAGTTTAGAATTTCGGGATTTATTCAAAATAGTTAATAACTTGGTTCCAAATAATGGAGTAAATTCTTTATTTGTTATTCTGTGTGCTTCTTTTTTATTCGTTGGCGCTGTTGCTAAATCTGCGCAATTCCCCCTTCACATATGGTTACCTGATGCTATGGAAGGGCCCACCCCCATTTCGGCTCTTATACATGCTGCTACTATGGTAGCGGCGGGAATTTTTCTTGTAGCTCGGCTTCTTCCTCTTTTTGTAGCTATACCTTACATAATGAATCTCATTTCTTTCATAGGCATAA